AGAAGAAATCGATTAATCTATAAATTAGATTTGTTTATAAAAATTTTCATTAAAAGAATATACATCGATATCTTTCTATGTATCATTCATATTGCCAGAATTCCTACACAACTAGTTCTTGAATCAAGAAATTTTTGTTTTGATAAATACATTTACAATAATAAAACAAACCAAGAAATAAAAAATAAAAAAAACAAAAAAGAAATTAACTTTATTTCGACTCTAAAAAGTGAACTTTACAATATTAAGAATAGTAAGAGGAATTCACATCTTTTTTTTGACTTATCCTCTTTATCACAAGCATATGTATTTTACAAATTATCACAAACCCAAGTTATTAATTTGTATAAGTTAAGATCTATTTTTGAGTATCATGTAACTCCCGTTTTTCTTAAGACTGCAATAAAAAATTATTTTGTAACACAAGGAATATTTCATTCCGAATTAAGACATACAAAACTTTCAAGTTCTGAAACGAATCAATGGAAAAACTGGTTAAGAGGTCATTATCAATACAATTTATCTCAGATTAGATGGTTTGAATTAATACCACAAAAATGGCGAACTACAATAAATGAAGGTGGTATTACCCAAAATAAAGATTTAACAAAATGGAATTCGTATGAAAAAGATCGATTACTTTATCACAAAAAACAAAAGGATTTTAAAGTATATCCATTACCAAACCAAAAATATAATTTTCCAAAATACTATATATATAATCTTTTATCATATAAATCTATTAATTCTGAAATTAAGAAGTCCTCATATATTATTTATGGGTCACCATCAGAATTAAATAACAACCAAAAAATTACTTTTAATTACAACAATTATAAACAAAATTTATTTGAAAGCCTGGAGGAAATTCCTATCAATCATTATCTAGAAAAGGTCGATATTATGTATATGCAAAAAAATCCAGATAGAAAATATTTTGATTGGACAATTCTCAATTTTTTTCTAAGACAAAAAATAGATATTGAGGCCTGGACCAAAATGGATTATAGCAGTAATATAAATACTAAGCTTGGAAGTAAGAATTACCAAAAAATTGAGAAAATGGATAAAAACGATATTTTTTATCTGATGATTCATCAAAATTTCGAAATAAATCCAATCAATGACAAGAAACTCTTTTTTGATTGGATGGAAATGAATGAAGAAATCCTAAACTCAATATCGACAAATCTGAAACTTCCGTTCTTCCCAGAATTTGTGCCACTTTATAATGTATACAAAATAAAACCATGGATTATACCAAGCAAATTACTTCTTTTAAATTTAAATAAAAAGAAAAACATCAATGAAAAGAAAAAATTCCATTTTTTTAGACCATCGAATGAAAAAAGATATTCTGAATTAATGAATCGAAATCAAGAAGAAAAAGAACCCGCGGGCCGAAGAGGCCTTAGATCATATTCACAAAACCAAGATAAAATGAAAAAACAATATAAGATCCGAAATAAGATGAGACCAGAAATAATTTTCTTACGGAAACACTATTTGCTTTTTCAATGGATAATAGACGATGGTTTAATTCCGAATTTAACTGAAAGAATGATCAATAATATCAAGATATATTGTTACTTGCTTGGACTGATAAATCCAAGAGATACTACTATATCGTCTATTCAAAGGAAAGAAATAAATCTGGATATAATGGTGATTCGAAAAAAATTGACTCCTATAGAATTGAATAAAAAGGGGATATTTTTTATCGATCCCATTCGTTTGTCTGTAAAAAACGACGGATACTTTATTATATATCAAACCGTAAGTATATCGTTGGTTCATAAAAGTAAGTACCAAACTCCTCAACGATATCGAGAACAAAGATATATCAATAAAAATAAATTGGATGAATCTATCCCAAGATATCAAATAATAATTCCAAAGAGAGACAAAAAACATTATGATTTTATCGTTCCTGAAAAGATTTTATCATCTAGACGTCGTAGAGAATTGAGAATTCTAATTTCTTTCAACTCAAAGAATATAAATAGTGTGGATAAAAATCGAGTATTTTGTAACAAAAAGAACATAAAAAACAGGAATCCTTTTTTGGATCAAAAAAAGCATCTTGATAGAGATAAAAATGAATTAATTAAATTAAAGTTATTTCTTTGGCCTAATTATCGATTAGAAGACTTAGCTTGTATGAATAGATATTGGTTTAATACCAATAATGGAAGCCGTTTTAGTTTGTTAAGAATATATCCACAATTAAAAATTGGTTGATGGTACATTTTTCCTATGTATTCTGTACCATATAGAAAAGCAAACAGATGCACATATGCCCTGTCTTACGTCCCAGTCTAATATTAGATCTTTTTTATTTAATACTAAGTCAATGACGTATCAATTTGTTTGGATAAAATCTATAAAATAAACGAATACATGGAATATTCCGAATTTTCGGTCTAAATTATTTGACGTTGTAAGTGTAAAAACGTACCATCTACTTTTTTATCCCTGTCCAACTAAAATTAAAATTCTTGTGTATACTAATTACTACATTAAAATGACTAATATTATTATTACTGATCAAATAAAATATTTTATATGTAAATTAAAGGGTAGAAGGAGCTTTTTTATGATAAAAAATCCATTCAGTGCAATTATTTTGAAAGAGGAAAACGAAGACAACAAGGGGTCTGTTGAATTTCAAGTAGTGAGTTTCACCAATAGGATACGGAGACTTACTTCACATTTGGAATTGCACAAAAAAGACTATTTATCTCAGAGAGGTCTACGTAAAATTCTAGGAAAACGTCAACGGCTGCTCGCCTATTTGTCAAAAAAAAATAGAGTACGTTATAAAGAATTAATCGAACAGTTGGAGATTCGAGAAACAAAAAATCATTAATTTGAAGAGTCGTTTTGAATTTTCGCTTAAATTTTGATGAACCTCTTTTCGCTTTCAGCAATTCATGGAAGAATGAATCGGGAAAAACTTATGACTGCACCAGCTACACGAAATGACCTTATGATAGTCAATATGGGCCCTCAGCACCCATCAATGCACGGTGTTCTTCGACTCATTGTTACTCTAGATGGTGAAGATGTTATTGACTGTGAACCGATATTGGGTTATTTACATAGAGGAATGGAAAAAATTGCGGAAAACCGAACAATTATACAATATTTACCGTATGTAACACGTTGGGATTATTTAGCTACTATGTTCACTGAAGCAATAACTGTAAATGCACCAGAGCAGTTAGGCAATATTCAAGTGCCTAAAAGGGCCAGCTATATCAGAGTCATTATGTTAGAGTTAAGTCGTATAGCTTCGCATTTGTTATGGCTTGGCCCTTTTATGGCAGATATTGGCGCACAGACCCCCTTCTTCTATATTTTTAGAGAAAGAGAATTGATATATGACCTATTCGAAGCTGCTACCGGTATGCGAATGATGCATAATTATTTTCGTATTGGAGGAGTCGCTGCTGATTTACCTTATGGCTGGGTAGATAAATGCTTGGATTTTTGTGATTATTTTTTAACAAGAGTTACTGAATATCAAAGGCTTATTACACGGAATCCTATTTTTTTAGAGCGAGTTGAGGGAGTAGGCATTATTGGCGGAGAGGAGGCAATTAATTGGGGTTTATCGGGACCAATGCTACGAGCTTCCGGAATACAATGGGATCTTCGAAAGGTTGATCATTATGAGTCTTACGATGAATTTGATTGGGGAGTTCAATGGCAAAAGGAAGGGGATTCATTAGCTCGTTATTTAGTACGAATCGGTGAAATGACAGAATCAATAAAAATTATTCAACAGGCTTTAGAAGGAATTCCGGGGGGGCCCTATGAGAATTTAGAAATCCGGCGCTTTGATAAAGTATGGGATCCCGAGTGGAATGATTTTGACTATCGATTTATCAGTAAAAAACCTTCTCCTACTTTTGAATTGTCAAAACAAGAACTTTATGTGAGAGTCGAAGCCCCAAAGGGAGAATTAGGAATTTTTCTGATAGGAGATAAGGGTGTTTTTCCTTGGAGATGGAAAATCCGACCACCGGGTTTTATCAATTTGCAAATCCTTCCTCAATTAGTTAAAAGAATGAAATTGGCTGATATTATGACAATACTAGGTAGCATAGATATCATTATGGGAGAAGTTGATCGTTAAAATGATAATAGATACAACAGAAGTACAAGCTATCAATTCTTTTTTTAGATTGGAATCCTTAAAAGAGGTATATGAGATCATATGGATGCTTGTCCCTATTTTTACTCCTGTATTAGGAATCACAATAGGTGTACTAGTAATTGTTTGGTTAGAAAGAGAAATATCTGCGGGGATACAACAACGTATTGGCCCTGAATACGCCGGGCCTTTGGGAATTCTTCAAGCTTTAGCAGATGGTACAAAATTACTTTTCAAAGAGAATCTTCTTCCATCAAGAGGAGATACTCGTTTATTCAGTATCGGACCATCCATAGCAGTCACATCAATTATACTAAGTTCTTTAGTAATTCCTTTTGGATATCGCCTTGTTCTAGCCGATTTAAGTATTGGTGTTTTTTTATGGATTGCCATTTCAAGTATTGCTCCCGTGGGCCTTCTTATGTCAGGTTATGGATCAAATAATAAATATTCCTTTTTAGGTGGTTTACGGGCTGCTGCTCAATCAATTAGTTATGAAATACCATTAACTCTATGTGTGTTATCAATATCTCTACGTGTGATTCGTTAAGACATAAAATTTCCTCTATGTCTTTTCTTTCTAGGAAGGAAATTTCATGAGTTGAATATACCTTTTTATTTTTTATTCATCATTCGGGTTGATGAACTAAACCAGATAGTTATATGAGTGAAAAAAACAGTTTCTTACTTTGCAGTAAAAAGATTCAGTCTCATTTCCTATGTACAAGTGTTAAGTGAAAGTAAACATAAGCATTATATACTATACTATTTACCCCAAGATTGAGTGATTAGTCATCATGACTTGAAGCGGGTTCAAAAGGAGCAACTATCTAGGGATTTT